GAGAGATATGTGAATTAGTACTAGTACCCCCTTTTTTATTTGTAAGATCATACGTGGGATTCCAAAACATATTAGGTCTGGCTTTTCAATTTCTCGCGTCTATCTAATGAAATAGAGTCCCATATGCTTCTCGGGAGTACATACACAAATGGAATTCGTTTCTTGTACAATACACAATTTTTTTTATTATAGTTACCCTGACAAAATACTTTGTTCAGATTAATCCTATCTCTCGTTCTGTCTCCGATTTTGTGCCATCTCAATCACTAAGACTAACTAATTTCAATTTGAAACATTCTATCTCATTCAAATTGCACGTTTAACTTTTCATATATGCGCCCGAGTACAACCCAAGAAAACAGGAGGGGATATTAATAAAAGAAAGATCAAACAAGGATCTTGCCTTTTTAGACCTTTTCGGGGTAATGAAGAATCTTTTTTTCCTTCTTATTTTTTTTTTTGATTCAGTATGGATAAAAGATTTTCCTATGTTATACTATTCAATTCGCGACGGCGAATTGATATGATAGCTCAGATATTGTTATTCATGATATTAATCCGATTCAATACCATCAAGATGTAATTCATCCCATTGAATTTACAGGCGAAAAATGGATCATCTCTATGGGATTAAATCCCGAGTTATTGCGAAGTAAAAAAACGATGAGATTATGGAAGTCAATATTCTCGCATTTATTGCTACTGCACTCTTCATTCTAGTTCCTACTGCCTTTTTACTTATTATCTATGTAAAAACGGTTAGCCAAAATGATTAATTTGAATGAAACTTGACCCCTTTATCAATGATTGAAAAAATGGAAATAAAAAAGGATTCCAATTTCGTTTCTTAAATGAAATGAGCAGGCTAGAATCAGCAGTATTCGATGAAATTGGATAGTATGGTAGAAAGATTCATATATTTCTTTCTACCATGCTATACTATCTATTTATCTATTAGATTAGTGTTTTTTTTTGTAGTGTAGAAAGTTGTGCTATACTATAATAATAAAGATACGTACTTTATTTTATATAGATCAATCTACAATATGTATCTTCTGTTATGTACATAGGGACCCCAATTCTATTTTTGGCTACATCTATTTGATCGATTTGTATTGATTCTGATCAATCCGAAATAATCGAAAGGCAACTCTTACTTTTATTTTACATACAGTTCGAATTCCTAGATTTCGGATTATTTCAAATAGAAATCCAAGTATCCACCGAAAGAATCAAAGAAAGAAAAATGGTATGGGTATGACATATACTATATTAATAAAAAAAAATCAACTTAGTATTAGTAATCTTTTTTTATCATTTCCAAGAAGTAAAGTAATTAAATTGATTGACTGGTTGATAGATGATCCAAAGAGTTCTATGGTATGTAAACTTCTTCGAATTTCGAAAAGAAATAGTAAACCTCATTAATTGAATTTGTAACACTTAAACCATGATATGAAATGAGTCGATAAAGCACAAATCCGGTTTCTAAAATAATAAAACAAGTGATAAGTGCCAAATCTGCGACTCGTCCGGGTCAAGGTCTTATTATGCGTATATCTTGTTGAACAAGCACTATATCTATGTTCTTTCCTTTAGAAAGTAGGTATCCGCTTAATATTAATAACAGAACGGTGGCTTTCTCTTGTATTTGGAGAAAGAGGAAAACAAAAAAGGGGGCCTGTTATTCCCCATTGTCCCTATATAATTTGTATAAGAGTCCGTTCGGCGAAATAGAGAATTTAGAAAAAATCCGAAATCTATTTCCTATCATCTACATTTCCTTTCGAAATATAAACATGGGAATTATTAAAATATCTCTTTGATTGACATTATTATCTTTAAAAACACTTTGCGGAACGATCTATAAAACAATTGATACAGTTTGATTCCCCATACTCAAAACTCAATTAGTTAAGTAGTATTTCTAGAGTCCACTTCTTCCCCATACTACAAGTGAAAGGGAAAATGTAAAGACTACCATTAAAGCAGCCCAAGCGAGACTTACAATATCCATGTGAATTATGTCCCCTATCTCTATAAATATGAAGGAATTTTTCCATTATTGTTCACTAATACTAATAATAGTAAAATCAATGATACAGAGTCAAAAAGGGATTCGTATTTCGGACTATTAATTAAATTTAATGAAGCAATTCAATAAATCCACATACATATAACAAATTCCTATACGATTTTTAACAGCCTATTCCACCCTTGACCGGTGGAAAAGAGGCTCTTTTTGAGCTTTTTTTTCTAAAAAAGCCAATTACCCAATCGAATATTAATCAAATACCTGAATACTCAGAGACTCCTTTGAGTGTGTATACAAAATATATTCCGCTTTTTCACAATTCCTAATTACGAACTAGTTGGATATCGCCTTCGGCTCTCTAATCGAATTCAAGGCTCAGTCAGTAACCACTACTTAGTATAATTTTCCCTTGAATCCTAGACACAAGGATTTACAGAACTTTAACTTTTGAGAACCCCAGATGCT